TTCTGAAAATGATTACAAAGCACTACTAAAAAATGCTCTATTTTTCCATAGAAATATGTTCGCTCAAGAAAGGCTCCAGAGGATGTTGATCGTAAACGAGAGGCTTGTTTACCGAGAAAAACGAATATGGATTCGCATTCATATACATGAGAATTATATAGAAACAAGAATAATCTTTGATTCTCTTTTGAGAAAAAAAAAAAAAAAGGAATGGATTTCTTTGAACTAACGAGACTATTCGAATTACGATACTCGTGGATAAAAAATCTCAATAAATGCAAAGAGGGAGCATCTTGTATCCAGCAGTTAAGGGTTTGAACCAAGATTTCCAGATGGATAGGGTGGGGTATTAAGATATCTAACACATGATTTAAATGTGATAATTTGTCCTCTAAAAAGGGAAATATTGAATGAATAGATCGTAAATTATGAGATTTTGCTACTTCTTTTTCTTCCAGGCAAGATACTAATTGCAGGGAGAGTGGAATTTCCATAATGACTGCAAAAGCTTCTGATATGATTTGAGAATATAAATTCTTGCTTTTCCTAACGAATCGATTTTGGTGAAAATCATTACCCGAAATAATAAAATTAAAAGGGTTCTGTTGATGCATTCGAATAATTAAACGTTTCACAATTAGTGAACTAAATTTATTGTCATAACCTAAATTTTCCATCGATTCGTAAACAGTCGATCCATTTAAACCATGATTATAAGCAAGTACGTAGATAGACTCCTGAAAGAGAAGTGGATATAGGAAGTGTTTTTGTGGAGATCTATCCATTTCTAAATATCCTTGTAATTCCTCCATTTAATTTTAAATTATACTTGAACCAAAGGAATGGGGGATTTCTTGGGTTATCAAATGATACAATACTTGGGTTATCAAATGATACAATACATAGTGCGATACAGTCAAAACAAGGTATATAGTAAGAAAAAAAAAAAAAAAAACAATGGATACCCCGGAGACAAGGAGACCAATCAACAGATACTCTCTTTTTCCATCCCATTTTTTTTTTCGTTCGAATTCCACGTTATAGTTCACAAAAGGATGACAAGAAATCATTTATTTTTGCAACCCGATCGCTCTTTTGACTTTGGAAAAAATTAGCTTTTTGTCAGTATACGGTTTCTTCTACACATTCGTCTTTACTCACTCCGTAATAGAGTTAATAATTAGGATTCATAAAAAAGGGAATGCATCATCCACTCGCAGGGGAACCTTTTCCCGCATCAGGTACTAATATATATTTTTAACGTCTAATTAGATCGGGAAATTATTCAAATTCATATTAATTAAATAAAAAAAAAAAAAAGCTCGTTGCTTTTTCTTTCCCTATAATTGGAGCCATGGAGCTCTATCCATTTATTCACTTGACCCAAGGGTTCATTTTTTTAGTCCCGTTCCAAGAAAAGAAGCAAAGACAAGATTTTTTGCCCATCCGGTAAGGATGAAGTATTCGAAGTATTCTCTGAGTTCCCCATTGATACGACATGCTATTTTTTCCATTCATTCCCGTTTTGGATCAGTCGTGGTCTTACAAACTCTACCAATGGTATGGACGAATTCGTTGCTTCATCCAAATGTGTAAAAGATCATAGTCGCACTTAAAAGCCGAGTACTCTACCATTGAGTTAGCAACCCGGATAAGATTGTAGATATGATCGGAATAAAAAAGAAATATAAATTTAATATTTAATATTATTATTATATTAAAATATAAATTAAAATATAATATTAAAATATAATATAATAATAAAATAATAAAATAAAATATATAAATATAATAATATAATAATAATAATATATATATATATAAAACTTTTCTTCTTGTATCGCAGTGAATTTGGTGAACTCATCATTTAAATGAAGTAAATAAACAAACTTATGGACCGTGGAGAAATCTATTTTTTTCTCCACGATCGAATTATATTTGTTCGATACAACATTGTCAATATGAATTGAATATTGATAAAACAAAAAAATCTCAAATTGATCAAACCATCAAACCTAAATAATTAAGTAAAGTACTTGTGTTGGATTGGCACTACATAGATAAGAAATGAAGTGTAAACGGGGGAATAAGTTAAGGAAGAAGTAGGAAGAAATATTGAATTTATTGAATTTTTTTGAATATAGATACAGATACAATAAGGGGGATTGCCCCCTTTGTTTGTTAGTGGAGTACATCCAATAACAAAAAGTGCCCTATTGATGGTAATCCCGGCATTTCGTAGATCCAGTAATTTAATCTATTCACTCGAGATTTTTTTCTATCTGTCTTATATCAATTATAAATCAATTCAATATAGATAGGATTTTTTTTTCGTTCTATAGCAATGGTGAATAGAGCAAGAAAAAAAGGGATCAGTGGAGAAACAATTACATAAAGCCAGATGCTAGGCACCCCTTTTTGATTCCATTAATTGGACTTTGTTTGATTAACTCGAAGTTCTTTAAAGACCTCCGCCTTCTTTGAAATATCGTGAACAGTTCCTGTAGGTTGAGCGCCCCTTTCAAGGAAATATAGAATAGCAGGAACATTTAAATAAGTTTGATTCTTTATCGGATCGTAAAAACCGACTTTACGAAGATCTCTTCCCTCTCTTCGGGATCGAACATCAATTGCAACGATTCGATAGATGACTCATTGGGATAGATGTATATGAAGAATCCCCCCCCTAGAAACGTATAGGAGGTTTTCTCCTCATACGGCTCAAGAAAGAATGATTCGAATTTATGTATATAGTGGCAAATGTATCCAAAAAATTTTGAATTAGACTATAACTCGAAATTTGAGTCGTTTTTTGTTCTTCTCTCCTGAGAAGAAAAATATCATTCGTACTCCTAACTCAAGTTAGGTAATTATCAAAGGCCTAGAGGGGAAATCCTTAAACATTTATTGAGCCGTCTCTAACCCATTTTTTTTATTTGTCTCACCTAGAATCTATTTCCACATTCTAATCTAGTTCGAGTTGTTGAAACAGTTGAAAAATGGCGTTTACTTGTTCCGGTATCCGTTATCCTTGCTTTGAATCATTGGGTTTAGACATTACTTCGGCGATTCTTAATCGTTTCAAAATGGCAGCAACATACCTTTTATTATTTCTTTCTATTGAAAGAATCGTACGAATGATTGATTCCCCTACGATACAATTTTGGTCCAATATTTTTACCAATTCCGAACTATTTGACTTTTTGGTTTGAACCCCTTTCAAATTTTACCCTTTCGATTTCTATATCGAAGATATACTTACGTTACGAAGTTTTTCCAACCTATTGATTGGTACTAACCCTAGACTCTTCCCCTGATAAATGAATCAATACTTTATACTCGAGCTCCATCATGTACTATTTACAACCAATAAAATTGGTTTCCTAGTGTAACAGAACAAACTATGTCGAGCCAAGAGCATCTTCACAGATATATAAAATGGTGGATTCCTGCATCCACAACCGACCATGTCCTTCAAGTCGCACGTTGCTTTCTACCACATCGTTTCAAACGAAGTTTTACCATAACATTCCTCTAATTTTGAACCGGTATGCCCGGTATGGAATTGATTCAATATGGAATCATGAATAATCATTGGCTTAATTGCTACCCAGCAGTCCACACCTTACTTATATATATGCTTATATATATGATATATGCTTATATTTATATATATGCTTATATATATATATAAGGAAATGGAAGGATAGGTATTTTTTTTTATTTTATCTGGAGAAGTCTCAGCAAGGATTTAACATGATCCTATATCATATGAATGAGACTTTCATTTTTCTTTCCATACTTTCTATAAAAAGTAAATAGATATATTCTATTTATCTTTTTTTTTTATACATTATACACGTGTCATTGACACTCGATTGCGCTTGTAAGAATGTGAATCGATACGTTTGTGAGAAAGTCAATCAATAAGGAGTATATAATTCATAAAACAATGATTCGAAATCTGAAAGAAACAAAAAAAAAATGGAATCACATTGTATCCAATATCCCACTTACTTTTATTAGGGGATTAGGGAAGATGGCTAAAAGTACCTCATCTTTTCTATGAGAGAATCGGTCTGGGACGGAAGGATTCGAACCTCCGAATAACGGGACCAAAACCCGGTGCCTTACCGCTTGGCCACGCCCCATTTAGATTTATATTGGACACAAATAAACACTAACATAGGTATTGGATGTTCGTCAATTTCAGCCTAAATCCAATATCTATAGAATAGGCGTTGCTAAGATTCGTCATGTGTAGAATGTGTAGATGTAGAATCGAAATGAATTCATTGATCATTACATATAATTCAATTAAGATATTGTATGAAAGTATGATTCCTTCTATTCTGATTTAAGAATTGAATCAGATTTAAGAATTGAAGGATTTTTGATTGGGGGAGTTCCAAGAAAAAGGAAGATTTTTGGCAAACCTTCTCTTCTTTTCTTCTTTCTTTATTTTTCCCTTATATCACGATAAAAATGAAATTATCTCTAAAAACGAAATGTTTGGTATGCTTAATATCTTAAGTTTAATCTCTATCTGTCTTAATTCGGCCCTTCATTCGAGTAGCTTTTTATTCGCCAAATTGCCCGAGACTTATGCCTTTTTGAATCCAATCGTAGATGTTATGCCAGTCATACCCGTACTCTTTTTTCTCTTAGCCCTTGTTTGGCAAGCTGCTGTAAGTTTTCGATGAGATCTTTAATACTAAGAAAGATTCACGATTTCTTCGAAAAAAAAAAAAAAAAAATTTCTAACAAAATTTATAAGAACAATTGATAAGATCAGATAAGTCCTACATTATGAACCCCCAATTCAAACATTGAAATTCTTTATGGGGAGCTGCGATGAATCTGAATCACCTCATTTCCACATTTTGACCCTTGGAGGGTCAAAGACCTTATTATGGTATGGTACCTCACAATATCTAGGTTGGGCATGATAAGCAAATTTTTATAACTAAGGGATGAATCAGAATCTTATTACAAATAAA